AAGCCATTTTTGGATTTATTTCATCTCTTTATTTTTTATGAAGAGAATGAACCTTTTTCTCGAAGGATTAACAACAAGATAATGGAGGCAGTCAATCAACATAGATGGATCCAAAATCTTATTCAAATTCAATATACTAGCCATCCGTACATAAAAAACAACGTTTTGAATCCATTCTTCTTAATTAGATCCGAGCGCAACTTCGAATATGGAAGTCAAAATCAAATAAAATATACGATCAACCAACATTTATCGAATTTGAAAAAGAGTTATGACAAAAAGAAATGGTTCGACCTGATTTCTCGAACCGAGAGGTGCGTGAATCGGGATCCTGATTCATATAGCTACAGATGGTTCACGCGAAGCAAGAATCTCCAGGAACATTTGGAAGATTTCGTTTCTGAGCAGAAGAGGTGTTTTCAAATCGTTTTCGATCGATTACGTATTCATTATTATTCGATTGATTGGTCTGAGATTATCGACAAAAACGATTTGTTTAAACCCCTTCATTTCTTTTTGTCGAAGTCAATTATTTTTGTGTCGAAGTCAATTATTTTTGTGTCGCAGTCAATTCCTTTTTTCTGTGTGAGTTTCGAGAATATCCCCATTCATAGGTCCGCGATCTCCATCTATGAATTGAAAGGTCCGAATGATCAACTCTTCAGTCAGTTGTTAGAATCAATAAGTCTTCCAATTTTTCATTTGAAAAAATGGAAACCGCTCTTATTGGATGATCATAACCGAAAATCGAAATTCTTGATCAGTGGAGGAACGCCCTTTAAGATACGAGAGTGGATGATTGACTCATTCCATACTCGAAATAATCGCAGGAAATCCTTTGATAACGCGAATTCGTATTTGTCAATGATATTGGACAATCAACAAAATTGGGTGAATCCTGTGAAACCATTTCATAGAAGTTCATTAATAAGTTCTTTTTGTAAAGCAAATCGACTTCGATTCTTGAATAACCCACATCACTTCTGCTTCTCCTGTAACACGAGATTCCCGTTTTCTGTGGAAAACGCTCGTACCAAGAATTATGATTTTACATATGTACAATTCCTGAATATCTTGTTCATTCGCAACAAAATATTTTCTTTGTGCGCCGGTAAAAAAAAACATGCTTTGGGGGGGAGGGAGACTGTTTCACCAATCGAGTCACAGGTATCTAACATATTCACACATAACGATTTTCCACAAAGTGGTGACGAAACGTATAACTTGTACAAATCTTTCCATTTTCCAAGTCGATACGATCCCTTCGTTCGTAGGCCTGTTTACTCGATCGCAGACATGTTTGGCACACCTCTAACAGAGGGACAAATAGTCAATTTTGAAATAACTTTTTCTCAACATATGAATCTATCTGATTCAGAAGCGAAGAACTTGCATCAGTATCTCAATTCAAACATGGGTTTGATTCACACCCCATGTTCTGAAAACGATTTACTACGCGAAAAGAGGAAAAAACGGCGTCTTTGTCCAAAGAGTCTAAAGAAATGCGTTGATAAAGAGGAGATGTATAGAAACTTTCAACGAGATATGTATAGAACCTTTCAACGAGATAATAGTGCTTTTTGGGCTTCGGCTTGGAATTTATTCGAAACTTGTATTCCATGGTTCCTTACTTTGCTAGGGTACAACTATCTAAATTTGATATTTAGATATATTTTAATTCCGATACTAAAGATCTGTAGCAATTTCTCAATTTTTCATGAGATTATGCATGAATTATCATGGCGAATTCTTCAGACCAAATGGTTTCAAAAATGGTTTCTTCCACTCTGGAATCTGATAAGTGAGATTTCGATCAAATGTTATCATGATCTTGTTCTGTCCCAAGCAATGATTGATCGAAATACTGAGTCACCATTGATATTGATGTCGACACATCTGAGATCGCCAAATGTTAGCGATCTCCCCTATTTAATCTTTTTTGTTCTTCTTGTTGTTGGATATCTCGTTCCTACACATATTCTCTTTGTTTCCCGGGTCTCTAGTGAGTTACAGACCGAGTTGGAAAAGGTCAAATCTTTGATGATTCCATCATCTATGATTGAGTTACGAAAACTTCTGGATAGGTATCCTACACCTGCACCGAATTCTTTCTGGTTAAAGAATCTCATCCATATCATCGATCTCATACCAAATCCCATCAATCGAATCACTTTTTCGAGAAATACGAGACATCTCCGTCATACAAGTAAAGAGGTCTATTCATTGATAAGAAAAAGAAAAAACGTGAATGGGGATTGGATTGATGATAAAATCGAATCTTGGGTCGCGAACAGTGATTTGTTTGATAATGAAGAAGGCGAATTCTTGGTTCAGTTCTCCGCCTTAACGACAGAAAAAAGGATTGATCACATTCTATTGAGTCTGACTCATAGTGATCATTTATCAAAGAATGACTCTGGTTATCAAATGATTGAACAACCGGGAGCAGTTTACTTACGATACTTATTTGACATTCATAAAAAGTATCTATTGAATTATG